ATTGATGTATTCTTTCATCGAGATTCAATCCAAATCACGATGGTATTTTCTTGTTCCTGAATGGGTCTCTTTCATCTTTTTAGGTCTATGCTCTACTCCGGGTAAAGATCTGCCCGATTTGGATTTGCACATATAGGACAAATCTTCCCATCACCATTTCTTTTTGTTATGACTTTACAAATAACAAACAGCAATCATTTATGATACATGTAGTAATCATAGATATATTACCAATTGGGTTTTTTCTAAACGGAGCCTGGATACTTCATTTTTTAGTCCAACCAAAGCCAACCATAAATTATTCTAATTGATAATAGTACTATGAATCTCCCCAAAGAATGCATCTAATTGCACTTCACGCTCCAATTTTTTGATGATTCAATTTCTCTTTCTTGGGCGAAACAGAGGATATCTCGATCGGGGGAGAGAACGGGGAAATCCCATATGACCCAATATATCTGACAAGTCGCACTATACGTCAACCCAAGATGCATCTTCCTCTCCAGGACTGCGGAAAGGTACTTTTGGAACACCAATAGGCATGAATTGAAAGAAAAAAGAACTAAATACTATATTTGACTTTGATGTGGAAACGTAACAATATGGTTTTATTGTCTTTATAATATTGGCTTTATCATATTTATTTTATCCATAAATTAGAAAAATTTAGAAAGAAAGACAAAATAAATAAAGGAAAATTTTGACGAATAAGTCCTTCTAATGATAAACATTTACTCATAGAAAATGGTACCAACCCCCCATTGCGTATTGATACTTATCGAGTATAGAATAAATCTGCTTCTCTTTGTTCCTACGAACAGAATTATTCCATTATTACAAACAGAATAGAATAAATAGTAACCTAGCCCTTCTTAGGAAATAATCCACCGAACAAGGGAGGTCCATAGGATAGTCATAGTATAGTTTTTTTCAATGCAATAAAGTTACGTAGTGTCTATTTTTCTTTGATAAAGGGGTATTTTCCATGGGTTTGCCTTGGTATCGTGTTCATACCGTTGTATTGAATGATCCCGGCCGGTTGCTTTCCGTTCATATAATGCATACAGCTCTGGTTGCTGGTTGGGCGGGCTCGATGGCTCTGTATGAATTAGCTGTTTTTGATCCTTCTGACCCTGTTCTTGATCCAATGTGGAGACAGGGTATGTTCGTTATTCCCTTCATGACTCGGTTAGGAATAACCAATTCATGGGGAGGTTGGAGTATCACAGGAGGGACTGTAACGAATCCGGGAATTTGGAGTTACGAAGGTGTAGCTGGGGCACATATTGTGTTTTCTGGCTTATGCTTTTTGGCAGCTATCTGGCATTGGGTCTATTGGGATCTAGAAATATTTTGTGATGAACGGACAGGAAAACCTTCTTTGGATTTGCCCAAGATCTTTGGAATTCATTTATTTCTCTCCGGGGTGGCTTGCTTTGGTTTTGGTGCATTTCATGTAACAGGCCTGTATGGTCCCGGAATATGGGTGTCTGATCCTTATGGACTAACGGGAAAAGTACAACCTGTAAATCCGTCGTGGGGCGTGGAAGGATTTGATCCTTTTGTTCCGGGAGGAATAGCTTCTCATCATATTGCAGCAGGTACATTGGGCATATTAGCGGGTTTATTCCATCTTAGCGTCCGACCGCCACAACGTCTATACAAAGGATTGCGTATGGGAAATATTGAAACCGTACTTTCCAGTAGTATCGCAGCTGTCTTTTTTGCAGCTTTTGTTGTTGCTGGAACTATGTGGTATGGTTCAGCAACTACCCCCATCGAATTATTTGGCCCGACTCGCTATCAATGGGATCAGGGTTACTTCCAGCAAGAGATATATCGAAGAATTAGCGCTGGGCTAGCCGAAAATCAAAGTTTATCAGAAGCCTGGTCTAAAATTCCTGAAAAATTAGCTTTTTATGATTATATCGGCAATAATCCGGCAAAAGGAGGATTATTCAGGGCAGGCTCAATGGATAACGGAGATGGAATAGCGGTTGGATGGTTAGGACACCCTATCTTTAGAGATAAAGAAGGCCGTGAGCTTTTTGTACGTCGTATGCCTACTTTTTTTGAAACATTTCCAGTCGTTTTGGTAGACGGCGATGGAATTGTTAGAGCTGATGTTCCTTTTAGAAGGGCAGAATCGAAGTATAGTGTTGAACAAGTAGGTGTAACCGTTGAGTTCTACGGCGGTGAACTCAATGGAGTCAGTTATAGTGATCCTGCTACTGTGAAAAAATATGCTAGACGCGCTCAATTGGGTGAAATTTTTGAATTAGATCGTGCGACTTTGAAATCCGATGGTGTTTTTCGTAGCAGTCCAAGGGGTTGGTTTACTTTTGGGCATGCTTCGTTTGCTTTGCTCTTCTTCTTCGGACACATTTGGCATGGTGCTAGAACCTTGTTCAGAGATGTTTTTGCCGGTATTGACCCAGATTTGGATGCTCAAGTAGAGTTTGGAGCATTCCAAAAACTTGGGGATCCAACTACAAGAAGA